TATATATATATTATTTTATTTAATCAATATTTAGACCGTTTGTAATAATTTTTCTTATAAAATAAAATTAAAAATAAGCTAAATTAAGCTTTTGGGTTCATACCCCAAATATAAAGGAAATCCCTTTTTTTTAAAAATAAAGTGCCTGAAAAAAGGATTATTCTGATAGGATAAATTATGTAGAATTCTACCTTTATTATATTTTATAGAATTAAACTATATCTAATAATATCAAAAATTATCGTGCCCCATACACTAAAATATACCAAAGAATTTAAAATTCTATTAAAAATTTTTTATATTTTATATTTTTTTCTCATTTAACTCTAATAAAATATTTTTTTTATTTATCTTATTTTTTAGAACATTAATCTCTATTTCATCTAATTCTTGATTTGGTTGTTGAATCGGATTAGAAGTAAATTTATTAAGTTTTATCCCCCTAATTTCAAACTCAAAAAATTTACTTTCATCAGAAGCATCATTAAAATACTTTCTAATTCAATCAATTGCCTCCATTAATTTTCTATTTATTATTTTAATAAAAATATTATTTATAAATTTAGAAATAAATAATACAATCTCTATTCTTTTAAACTCTTCTTTATTAATAAAAATAGGTTCAGCCCCTTTTCATTTCTGATTTCCTAATATTATAGAAGGTTTATCATGAATAAATTGTTTTATATTAATAACATGACAAAAAATTTCCCCTATAATCCTCCTTTCTTATTACTTTCATAATAAATTTTTAATTATCATTTTATTTTTAAATGTTATTATTGGAGCTATTGGAGGTCTCAATCAAACTTCATTACGTAAATTAATGGCTTTTTCTTCTATTAATAATTTAGGTTGAATATTATCTTCAATTATAATTAGCGAAAATTTATGATTATTTTATTTTTGTTTTTATAGTTTTTTAAATAGATTATTATGTTTCATATTTTATATATTTAATGTTTACTTTATTAATCAATTATTTATTGTAAATTTTAACAATATAATTAAAATATCAATTATAATTAATTTTTTATCATTAGGGGGGTTACCTCCATTTATTGGATTCTTCCCTAAATGAATAGTAATTAATTTTTTATTAAAAAATAATTTTATCATTTTAACATTTATTTTTGTTATAATAAGATTAATTATGTTATTATATTATATCCGTATTATTTATTCCTCATTAATATTTAATTATTTAAAATTAAAATGATTAAAAATTAAAATTAAATATAATTCTCTTTTTCTCATTAATTTTTTAAGAATAATTTCTTTATTAGGAATAATTACTAGAACTTTTTTTTATTTATAAGGTTTTAAGTTAATATAAACTAATAATCTTCAAAATTATTTATAAAGAAAATTTCTTTAAGCCTTAGAATTTTTTCTTTCATCTTAAAATTTGCAATTTTATATTATATAATTTAACTATAAAGCTTTTTAATAAAAGAGAATATTTCTCGTAAATAAATTTACAATTTATCGCTTATAACTCAGCCATTTTATTAAGCGAAAATGACTTTACTCTACAAATCATAAAGATATTGGAACACTTTATTTTATTTTCGGAATCTGAGCTGGTATAGTAGGAACTTCTTTAAGTCTTTTAATTCGAGCTGAATTAGGAAATCCCGGATCTTTAATTGGAGATGATCAAATTTATAATACTATTGTAACTGCCCATGCCTTTATTATAATTTTTTTTATGGTTATACCAATTATAATCGGAGGATTTGGAAACTGATTAGTACCTTTAATATTAGGAGCCCCTGATATAGCATTCCCTCGTATAAATAATATAAGATTTTGACTTCTACCCCCCTCTATTTTACTATTAATTTCAAGAAGAATTGTAGAAAATGGTGCTGGAACAGGATGAACAGTTTACCCCCCACTTTCATCAAATATTGCACATAGCGGAAGATCAGTAGATTTAGCTATTTTCTCTCTTCACCTAGCAGGAATTTCCTCTATTTTAGGAGCCGTAAATTTTATTACCACCATTATTAATATACGACCCAATAATATATCACTAGATCAAATACCTTTATTTGTTTGAGCTGTCGGTATTACAGCTTTATTATTACTTTTATCTTTACCCGTTTTAGCTGGAGCTATCACTATATTATTAACAGATCGAAATCTTAATACTTCATTTTTTGACCCTGCTGGAGGAGGAGATCCAATTTTATATCAACATTTATTTTGATTTTTTGGACATCCAGAAGTTTATATTTTAATTTTACCTGGATTTGGTATAATTTCTCATATTATTTCTCAAGAAAGAGGTAAAAAAGAAACATTTGGGTGTTTAGGAATAATTTATGCAATACTAGCTATTGGATTATTAGGATTTGTTGTTTGAGCACATCATATATTTACTGTTGGAATAGATATTGATACTCGAGCGTATTTTACATCAGCCACTATAATTATTGCAGTACCTACCGGTATTAAAATTTTTAGTTGATTAGCCACACTTCATGGAACACAAATTAATTATAGTCCATCTATATTATGAAGATTAGGATTTGTATTTTTATTTACTGTAGGAGGTCTAACTGGAGTAATTTTAGCAAATTCTTCAATTGATGTTACTTTACATGATACCTATTATGTGGTAGCTCATTTTCACTATGTATTATCAATAGGAGCAGTATTTGCTATTATAGGCGGATTTGTCCATTGATATCCTCTTTTTACTGGTCTATCATTAAACCCATATCTCTTAAAAATTCAATTTTTTACAATATTTATTGGAGTTAATTTAACATTTTTCCCCCAACATTTTTTAGGGTTAGCAGGTATACCTCGACGTTATTCAGATTACCCTGATACATATACTTCATGAAATATTATTTCATCCTTAGGGTCTTATATTTCTTTAATTGCTACTATATTAATATTAATTATTATTTGAGAATCAATAGTAACAAAACGTATTATTTTATTCCCATTAAACATAAATTCCTCAATTGAATGATATCAAAATCTTCCTCCAGCTGAACATTCATATAATGAATTACCTATTTTAAGAAACTTCTAATATGGCAGATTATATGTTATGGATTTAAACCCCATTTATAAAGGAATATCCTTTTTTTAGAAATGGCAACATGATCTAATTTTAATCTTCAAAATAGAGCTTCCCCATTAATAGAACAAATTATTTTCTTCCATGATCACACTTTAATTATTTTAATTATAATTACTATTTTAGTAGGATATTTAATAATCAGATTATTTTTTAACTCTTATATTAACCGATTTTTATTAGAAGGACAAATAATTGAATTAATTTGAACAATTTTACCAGCAATTACTTTAATTTTTATTGCATTACCATCATTACGACTTTTATACTTACTTGATGAATTAAATAATCCCTTAATTACACTAAAATCTATTGGCCACCAATGATATTGAAGATATGAATATTCAGACTTTCATAACATTCAATTTGATTCTTATATAATCCCACAAAATGAAATAAATAATAATAATTTTCGATTATTAGATGTTGATAATCGAATTATTATTCCAATAAATAATCAAATTCGAATTATAATCACAGCTACAGATGTTATTCATTCTTGAACAGTTCCTTCTTTAGGGGTAAAAGTAGATGCTAACCCTGGTCGATTAAATCAAACTAACTTTTTTATTAATCGACCAGGACTTTTCTATGGACAATGTTCTGAAATTTGTGGAGCAAATCATAGTTTTATACCTATTGTAATTGAAAGTATTTCAATTAAAAATTTTATTAATTGAATTAATAATTATTCTTCATTAGATGACTGAAAGCAAGTACTGGTCTCTTAAACCATTTTATAGTAAATTAGCAATTACTTCTAATGAAAAGAATTAGTTAATTTATAACATAAATATGTCAAATTTAAATTATTACAATAAGTAATATTCTTTTATCCCTCAAATAATACCAATTAATTGAATAATCTCATTCTTTTTTTTTATTTGCGTTTTTATTTTATTTAATATTTTAAATTATTTTATCTTTAATTTAAAATTAAATAATTTAGAAAATAATAAAAAAATTTCATTAAAAAATTTTAACTGAAAATGATAAATAACTTATTTTCAATTTTTGACCCTACCACTAACTTATTTAATTTATCTATTAATTGAATTAGAACTTTAATTGGATTAATATTTATTCCATATTCTTTTTGATTAATCCCTAATCGATTTATAATATTATGAAATATTATCTTAAATACTTTACATAAAGAATTTAAAACTTTATTAGGTGTTAACGGATTAAATGGATCAACTTTCATTTTTGTATCTATATTTACATTTGTACTTTTTAATAATTTTTTAGGATTATTTCCATATATTTTTACAAGTACTAGACATTTAACATTATCTTTATCAATTTCCCTACCTTTATGACTAAGATTTATATTTTATGGTTGAATTAATAACTCACAACATATATTTGCCCATATAATTCCCCAAGGTACACCTAGAATTCTAATACCTTTTATAGTTTTAATTGAAACTATTAGAAATATTATTCGACCTGGAACTTTAGCTGTACGATTAACGGCAAATATGATTGCCGGACATTTATTAATAACCTTATTAAGAGGAACTGGACCAAATATGGCATCTTATTTTGTAATTTTATTAGTTATAATTCAAATTTTATTAATAATTCTAGAATCTGCCGTAGCTGTAATTCAATCTTATGTTATTTCTATTTTAAGAAATTTATATGCTAGTGAAGTTAATTAAAATTATTTACTAATGACAACTCATCACAATCACCCCTACCACTTAGTAGATTATAGCCCATGACCTTTAACAGGTGCCATTGGAGTTTTAACATTAGTTACTGGTATAGTAAAATGATTCCATAATTTTAACATAAATTTATTAATCTTAGGGTATATTATTACAATTTTAACAATATATCAATGATGACGAGATATTTGCCGAGAAGGAACTCTACAAGGTAAACATACAATTTTAGTATCCAAAGGTCTTCGATGAGGAATAATTCTATTTATTATTTCCGAAATTTTTTTTTTTATTTCTTTTTTTTGAGCATTTTTTCATAGAAGTCTATCCCCTAATATTGAAATTGGTATAATATGACCACCAATAAGAATTGTACCATTTAACCCATTTCAAATTCCATTATTAAATACTATTATTTTAATTACATCAGGAATTACAGTTACATGAGCTCATCACGCATTAATAGAAAATAATTTTACACAAACTACTCAAGGTTTATTTATTACAGTAATATTAGGAATTTATTTCACTATTCTACAAGCATATGAATATATTGAAGCACCTTTTACAATTGCCGATAGAATTTACGGGTCAACTTTTTTCATGGCAACAGGATTTCACGGATTACATGTTATAATTGGAACAATTTTCTTATTAATTTGTTTAATACGACATATAAATAATCATTTCTCAAAAAATCACCATTTTGGGTTTGAAGCTGCAGCTTGATATTGACATTTTGTAGATGTAGTATGATTATTTTTATATATTTCTATTTACTGATGAGGTAATTAACTATTTATATAATATATTTAGTATATTTGACTTCCAATCAAAAAGTTTAATTATTATTAATATAAATAATTTTAACAATAATCTCAATTTCAATTATTTTTATTATTTTATCTAATATTATAATATTTTTATCAATAATCTTATCGAAAAAATCTTTTATTGACCGAGAAAAATCATCCCCATTTGAATGCGGTTTTGACCCTAAATCATCGGCTCGTATTCCATTTTCCTTACACTTTTTCTTAATCACAGTTATTTTTTTAATTTTTGATGTAGAAATCGCATTAATTTTTCCTTTAATTTCAACTTTTATATTTGTAAATATAATTATTTGAACAAAAATTAGATATTTTTTTATATTAATTTTAATTTTAGGACTTTATCATGAATGAAATCAAAATATATTAAAATGAACTAATTAAAAATTTTAATTTTTAATTATTTTTAGGATTATAGTTTAAAAAAAACATTTGATTTGCATTCAAAAAATATTAATATTTTAATTTATCTTAATTTTATAAATAAGAAGCAATTTTTGCATTTAATTTCGACTTAAAAGATAGAGTTTAATAACTCCTTATTTAAAAAAAATTAATTGAAACCAAAATAGAGGTATATCACTGTTAATGATAAAATTGAAATAATTTTCCAATTAAAGAAATAAAAAGATTAAAATTAAGCTGCTAACTTAATTTTTAGTGGTTAAATTCCATTATTATTTCTATTTATATAGTTTAATAAAAACATTACATTTTCATTGTAAAAATAAAATTTAACTTTTTTTATAAATATATAACTCATATATATATATATATATATATATACCTATTCTATTTAAAGATTAAAAATCTCCTTAATATCTTCAATATTATGCTCTAATTATATAAGCTATTTAAATAAATAAATAAAACAAATAATATAACAATTATTCATAAAACAAATCTAAATAAATAAATTTTAAAATTATTCATTTGATAAAAATAATAAAAAATAGAATATTTTTTTAAAATAAAAAATATACCCTGTCCTCTATATAACTCTCTTCAACCTATATCAATAATTTTCCCTAAATTTTGGCCAAAACTTAAAAAATTATAACTTAAACCATATGTAGATAAATTAGGCATAAATCACATTAATCTTAAAAAATTTCTCAATGAGTAGGTTATTAAAAATTTATTTAAAGAATAAATTTTTATGTTACTAATTAAATAACCTATAATTATACCAATTAAACTAACATAAATTACTATTATTTTTATATTAAATGGTAAATAAATTATATAAGGATAAGAAAAAATTATTCATCTTAAAAATCTCCCTCTTACAACTCTTATAAATAATAAAGTAAATATACTTTTTAACATAATATAATCCTCATCATATAAATTATAAATTCTTAATAAATTAAAATCATTCACTATTAAATATATTATTAAACGAAAACTATAATATATAGTTAAACCTGTAGATAAATAATATAAAAAAAAAATAAATATATTTAAATATCTTAAAGATACTAACTCTAAAATTATATCCTTAGAATAAAACCCAGCTAAAAAAGGAATCCCACATAAAGCCATATTAGAAATATTTAAACATAAAGAAGTAAAAGGTAAATAATAGCTAATTCCTCCTATATAACGAATATCTTGAATATTATTTATTATATGAATAACCACTCCCGCACACATAAATAATAAAGCTTTAAATATAGCATGAGTTAATAAATGAAAAAAAGCCAAATCAGGTAAACCTATTCTTAAAATTCTTATTATTAAACCTAATTGACTTAAAGTTGATAAAGCAATAATTTTTTTTAAATCAAACTCATAATTAGCAGTAATTCCTGCCATAAATATAGTTAAACCAGATAATAATAATAAAATTTTCAATATAAATAAATCTAATAATAAATTATTAAATCGAATTAATAAATAAATTCCAGCTGTTACTAAAGTAGATGAATGAACCAAAGCAGAAACAGGAGTAGGAGCTGCTATTGCTGCAGGTAATCAAGAACTAAATGGAATTTGAGCTCTTTTAGTTATAGCTGCTAGAATTACTATAATTCCTACCATTTTCATAGAAAAATCATTATTTATAAAATTTAAATAAAAAATATAATTTCAACTTCCATAATTTAATATTCAAGAAATAGCAATTAAAATACATACATCTCCAACACGATTTGACAAAGCCGTTAATATACCAGCATTATAAGATTTAATGTTTTGATAATAAATAACTAAACAATAAGAAACTAACCCTAAACCATCTCAACCTAAAAAAATTCTAATTAAATTAGGACTAATAATCAATAAAATTATTGAAAAAACAAATAATAAAACTAAAATAATAAAACGATTTAAATTCTTTTCAGAAGATATATATCTTTTTCTATAAAAAATAACAACTGATGAAATTAAAGAAACAAATATTATAAATAATAAAGATATTCAATCCAATAAAATAGATATTAAAATTATATTAGAATTAAAAGAAATAACTTCCCACTCTAAAAAAATTACTATATTATTATGAATAAAATAAATTATAAATAAAAAATTTATTATTCTAAAAAAAAACAAAAAAAAAAATCTTAGAGAACAAATAAAAAAATTATTTTTTTTAATAACCTAAAATGAATTATTCATATTTTTGATACCACAAATCAATATTTTATTTAAATTATTTAAGTAAAATCAAATTATTCTATAATCAATTTTTATAATTAAGATATTTAAAGGTAATCAATGTATAAGTAACATTAAATATTCACGAGAAACTCCTGTATAAAATCTGTAAACTCCACAATAAAATTTCCCATGTTGAGTGTAAGAATATAAATATAAGCTATAACCCGCACTAAAAAAAGAAATTAACATTAAAAAAATCATAGAAATTCAACATCATCTCACCAATCTATTGATTAATATAATTTCACCTATTAAATTTAAAGAAGGAGGAGCTGCCATATTTCTAGACATAAGTAAAAATCACCATAATCTTATTGAAGGTATAAAATTTATTAGACCTTTATTAATAAATAAACTTCGACTATGTAAACGTTCATAATTAATATTAGCTAAACAAAATATCCCAGAAGAACATAAACCATGACCAATTATTAAAACATAAGAACCTATAAATCCTCAATATCTCATTGTCATAATCCCCCCAATAACTAAACTTATATGAGCAACTGAAGAATAAGCAATTAAAGATTTAATATCTACCTGACAAAAACATTTTAATCTTACATAAAATCCTCCTAATAAACTAATAATAATTCAAATAAAATTAAATTTTAAGCCTACTTGCTGTAAAAAAACTATTACACGTAATAAACCATAACCCCCTAATTTTAATATAATACCAGCTAAAATTATAGACCCAGAAACAGGGGCCTCAACATGAGCCTTAGGTAATCACAAGTGAACAAAATATATAGGTATTTTAACTAAGAAAGCTATAATTATTCTAAAATATAATAAATATATATTAAAATTTAAAAATTTTAAAAAATAAATTATAATATATTTCTCATTATTAAAGATAAAAAAAATTCCTAATAATAAAGGTAAAGAAGCAAATAAAGTATAAAACAATAGATATAATCCAGCTTGAATCCGCTCAGGTTGATAACCCCAACCTATAATTAAAAGTAGAGTAGGGATTAATCTTCCCTCAAAAAATAAATAAAATATAAATAAATTTATCACAGAAAAAGTTAAATATAATATAATTAATAGAAAAATAATATTAAATAAAAAAAAATTTACATAAAATTTTAATTTAAATAAATTTTCTCTTGCCATTAATATTAAACCACAAATTCAAATTCTAAGTAAAATTAAACCAAAAGAAATCATATCACAACCAAATATATAACTTAAATTATTAAAACTATATAATCTCATAGTTAAATTTATAAATAAAAATATTATAATAAATAAAAATATTTGAACCAATCAAAATATATTTTTTATAAAACATAAAGGAATTATAAAACACATTATTATTAAAAACTTTATCATCTATAATAAATTAAATCTTTGAAAATAATCATTCCCATGAGTACGAATTATAGAAACTAAAATTGATAATCCTAAAGCCCCTTCACAAACTGCAAACACTAAAAATACTATTAATATATATATATTATAATTTATATATATTATAATTAATAATATAAATAAAAAAATTCTCAAAACTATAAACTCTAAACTTAATAAAATAATCAATAAATGCTTATGTTTAGACACAAAAATCAAATTACCAATAATAAAAATAAAAATAATTACTAGTATAATATTAAATATTTTCATTAGTTTTTTTTGTTTTTATAGTTTAAAAAAAAACATTGGTCTTGTAAATCAAAAATAAGATTTTTCTTTAAAAACTTCAAAGAAAAAGAATACTCTCTATCAATAATCTCCAAAATTATTATTTTTATTAAACTATTCTTTGAAATTATATTCTTTTTAACTCTCTCTATTATAATTTTTTCTTTATTTATATTTTTTCTTACGCACCCACTATCTATAGGACTAATAATTTTAATTCAAACTACTTTAATTTGCTTGTTAACAGGAATATTAATTAACACTTATTGATTTTCTTATATTCTATTTCTAACTTTTCTAGGGGGTCTTTTAGTTTTATTTATTTATGTCTCAAGAATTGCCTCAAATGAATTATTTAAATATAACTTTTTTTTCCTAAAAATCATATTTATTAGATTTATTTTTATTATTATAACTAGAATAATATTTTACTATAATTTAAATTGATTAAATATTTCATTTAATGATGAAATAAATAATTTTTTTAATGAAAATTTATTCTTTAATAATGAAAATAAAATTAACCTCTCAAAATTATATAATAATCAAACATTTTTAATAATAATAATAATAATTATTTATCTTTTTATTGCTTTAATTGCAGTTGTTAAAATTACTAATATTTTTTTTGGGCCTTTACGTTCTAACATATAATTATATATATATATATATATATATATACAAATGATAAATAATTACAAACCTTTACGAAAAACTCATCCAATTTTTAAAATTATTAATGGATCTCTAATTGATCTTCCATCTCCGTCTAATATTTCAACATGATGAAATTTTGGATCATTATTAGGTTTATGTTTAATAATTCAAATCTTAACTGGCTTATTTTTAACTATATATTATACAGCTAATATTGAAATAGCTTTCTATAGTGTAAATTATATTTGCCGAAATGTAAATTATGGCTGATTAATTCGAACTTTACACGCCAATGGAGCATCTTTTTTTTTTATTTGCGTTTATTTACATATTGGTCGAGGAATTTATTATGAATCTTTTAACTTAAAATATACATGAATAATTGGTGTTATTATTTTATTCTTATTAATAGGAACTGCTTTTATAGGATATGTTCTACCTTGAGGACAAATATCATTTTGAGGAGCTACAGTAATTACTAATCTTTTATCAGCAATTCCATACTTAGGTAATATACTTGTTAACTGAATTTGAGGGGGATTTGCAGTAGATAATGCAACATTAACTCGATTTTATACATTTCACTTTTTATTACCTTTTATTTTAGCTATAATAACAATAATTCATCTTTTATTCTTACACCAAACAGGATCTAATAACCCACTAGGAATTAATAGAAATTTAGATAAAATTCCTTTTCACCCATTTTTCTCATTCAAAGATTTAGTGGGATTCTTAATTATATTATTTACTTTAATCATATTAACTATAGTAAATCCATATTTATTAGGAGATCCTGATAATTTTATCCCTGCCAATCCATTAGTAACCCCAGTACATATTCAACCTGAATGATATTTTTTATTTGCTTATGCAATTTTACGATCAATTCCTAATAAATTAGGAGGAGTTATTGCCTTAGTTATATCTATTTTAATTTTAATTATTCTACCTATTACTTTTAATAAAAAAATCCAAGGAATCCAATTTTACCCTATTAATCAAATATTATTTTGATCTATAGTAACTACAGTTATTTTATTAACTTGAATTGGAGCTCGACCAGTGGAAGAACCTTATATTATTACTGGGCAATTATTAACTGTAATTTATTTTTCATACTTTATTTTAAATCCATTAATAGGAAAATACTGAGATAAACTAATTTTTAATTAATTAATGAGCTTGTTAAAGCATTTGTTTTGAAAACTTAAGAAAGAATATTTATTCTATTAATTTATACTAAAAAATATACCTTAAATAAAAAAAATTTTTAGACCAATAAATAATATTAAAAAATTTAAAGAAAGAGGTAAATATCTCTTTCAAGCCAAATACATTAATTTATCATAACGATACCGAGGCAATGTCCCCCGTACTCAAATAAAAAAAAAAGAAATAAATACTAATTTCAAATAAAAAAAAATACTTAAACTATATCCTCCTATATATATTAAAACAAATAATAAACTTATAAATAAAATTCTAGAATATTCAGCTAAAAAAATTAAAGCAAATCCTCCTCTTCTATACTCAATATTAAATCCTGAAACTAATTCTCTTTCACCTTCAGCAAAATCAAAAGGAGTACGATTTGTTTCAGCTAATCTAGAAGATAACCAACATAAAGACAATGGTAACATTAAAAATATAAATCAGATTATTATTTGATAATTATTAAACTTTAATAAATTAAAATCTATAATCATAATAATAACAGACAGCATAATCAATGCTAAACTAACTTCATAAGAAATAGTTTGAGCAACAGCTCGTAACCCCCCTAATAAAGCATAATTAGAATTTGAAGATCATCCTGCCACTATTAATGTATAAACGCCTATACTAGTACAACAAAAAAAAAATAAAAACCCTAAATTAAATCTAATTATATTAAAATAATAAGGAATTACTATTCAAATTAAAAGAGATAAAAAAAAACTAATAATAGGAGAAAAATAATAAGCAAAATAATTAGAATATAAAGGATAAGTTTGCTCCTTAGTAAATAATTTAATTGCATCACTAAAAGGTTGTAAAATTCCTATAATACCTAATTTATTAGGACCTTTTCGAATTTGAATATAACCTAATACTTTTCGCTCTAATAAAGTTAAAAAAGCTACACCAATTAATACCCCTAAAATTAATATAATTAAACCAACTAAAATTAATAAATAATCTTTTAAAATCATTTACTATCTATATAATAAATCTATATATTTATGATTTCTAAAACCATTACACTTTTCTGCCAAAATAGTTTTAATAAATTATCTATAAATATTGTTTAAATATAAATTATATTATTTTAATAAAATTCTTATTAATAAAATTATTTTAAATATTTGATCCTTTCGTACTAAAATATTTTATATGTCTAAAGATAGAAACCAACCTGGCTCACACCGGTTTGAACTCAGATCATGTAAGATTTTAATGATCGAACAGATCAAAATTTTAAACTTTTGCATTTAAATTTTATCTTAATCCAACATCGAGGTCGCAAACTTTTTTTCTTATATGAACTAAAAAAAAAAATTACGCTGTTATCCCTAAGGTAATTTAATCTTTTAATCATAATTTATGGATCATTTACTCATTTATTAATGTTATATATATATATATATATATATATATATATATTAATTTAAAAAAAGTTAATTTTATTTTTCTATCACCCCAACAAAATATATTATTAAATTTAAATTTATTATTAATATAAAAATTTATAATTTAAAAATATATAAAACTCTATAGGGTCTTCTCGTCTTTTAAAAATATTTTAACTTTTTAATTAAAAAATTAAATTCTATAAATAAAAATAAGACAGTTTATATCTCATCCAATCTTTCATACAAGTCACCAATTAAGAGACTAATGATTATGCTACCTTTGTACAGTCAAAATACTGCAGCCCTTTAATTTTCATCAGTGGGCAGATTAGACTTTAAATTATTTCAAAAAGACATGTTTTTGATAAACAAGTGAATATATACATTTGCCGAATTCCTTATAATTAATTTTACATACAATATAATTAAATATAATTTTAATTAAATAAATTTATATACTAATTTTATCATTATAACTAAAATTATTAAATTAAATTTTACTTTTTTATATAAAATTAAATTTTAAATTAAATTTTATTTAATATGAAATTATTTATAAAAAATTATAATTTTTAAACAATATAAATTTTAAAATTTTCAAATTAATTTTAATATAATTATAAAAATTTAAATTAAAGCTTATCCCTTAAAATATAAAATTTAAATTTTTAAAAAATTTTTTAATTAATTTTTTAATTAATTCAATTTAAAATTAAATTTTTTTCTAAAAAAACTAGATATTTTTAAAAACGATTAACATTTCATTTCTAATTAATTATAAAAAATATTTTTGCCACAATAACTTTTTTAATTAATTAACTCTTTTAAATTCGAGAATTTCTTATATAAAAAAAAATTTATTAATAAACTCTGATACACAAGATACAATAATTAAAATTTACTTTTTAAATAATTTTTATTTCAAATTATTTCAAATTTATTTCACAATACTAATTTACTATAAATTAAATAATTTTTTCTATATAAAATACTTTAACCCCCATTATAATATTTCATTAAAATTATTTTTATTATAAATTCATATACTAATTTTCCCCCAAATCAAATTAAATAAATAATATTATCTTTTCAATGTAAATGAAATGCTTAATTTCAAGCTCTAATTTGTTCTTTCTAGAAACACTTTCCAGTACCTCTACTTTGTTACGACTTATTTCAATTTATAAATGAAAGCGACGGGCAATATGTACATATTTTAATTTTTAATCATTTTAATAAATTAATTAAAATTACATTTAAATCCACTTTCAATTTAATATTTCAATTAAAAATCCATTTAAATAAATTTATTGTAATCCATTATATTCTTAACTATAATCTGCATCTTGATCTGATTTAATTTTTATTAAAAATTTTAAAATATTAAAATTATTTAAAAATATTTTTTTAACAACGATATACAAAATTATTAATTAAGTAAAATTATTCGTGGATTATCGATTAATAAACAGATTCCTCTAAATGAACTAAAATACCGCCAAATTATTTAAGTTTCAATAAATAATTATCTACTATTTTAGTATTATATATTTAATTTTTTAATAATAGGGTATCTAATCCTAGTTTATAATAAAATTTATTAATTCATATTTTAACTTAAAATTTTAATTAAATTAAAATTTCACCTAATAATTTAATATTTTAATTAATTACTCTATATTAATTAATTACTAATAAAATTTAATTTAATTTTTGTATAACCGCAACTGCTGGCACAAAATTAGTTATTAATTTTTATATTACTAAATCTTAATTTCTTAAATTTTTAATATTAATTACTACAAATAAAAAATAATTATTATTAAAATAATTAAAATTAAATACTATAATTTATATGTAAAATAAATTAAAAATAAATTTTTTAAATCATGAAAAATTTATTTATATATATATATATTTGCATAGATTTTTTTTTTTTTTTTTTTACGTATAACTTTATAT